TCTTCGGTTTCATACAAATTTATATATATATATATATATAATATATAAAATTTTTATACATCTAAAACCAAACATAAAAAAACGAATATTTATAGGTAATACTCGGGAAGAAGGGATCCTTTTTATACTTTTTAGTTTAGTATGAGGAAAATCTTATCTATTGCTTAATTGTACATATCATGTATTTTGTTTAGTAATTCTGTATAAAAATAAAATAAATACAAATGATCTTGAACTACAGCATCTGACCATACATGTATTCCAATAAAGAAGGAGGATTTTCAATGCAAAATATAAAAACATATCTCTCTGTGGCACCCGTACTAAGTACTCTATGGTTTGGGTCTTTAGCAGGCGTATTGATAGAAATTAATCGTTTATTCCCGGATGCCTTGTCATTTCCTTTTTTTTGATTCTAGTTCTGGATATATGAAGAAATGAAGAAAATTAGAGAGACAATTCCATATTACATGACTCAAATTTCGAACTTCGACAGACTTTTTTTGATCCGTTAGGATAGGAGGGAAAAAACAAAAAGAAAAAATGTATTCAACCTCTGCAAAAATCTGGCAGATCGAAAATAGAATCTTGGAGAGCATAACATAAATGAAAATGCAAATCCATTCTATTCAATATTCTAAAACGAATTCTTCGAAATCCTAGCATAGAAAGAGAATATTTGAATATTGGTATGGTCTTTAGAATAGGAATAATTGATACTTAGTTTAGAAAAAATTGTATTACTTAATTATTTATTATATTATTACATTTATAATTTTATTATATATTTTTATTATATATTATAGAATAAAATAATTATTCTAAATAATAATTAATATTATTATAAATAATTTATAAATAATTATTACTAAATAGAATATAGAATGAAAATTTTTTTAGAATTAGAATTCTATTTTTATTATAGAATAAGAAAATCTTGCGAAATTTTTTTTTTTCTAGTTAGTAACTTATCTTTTTTGTTCTTTTTTCTCTTCGTCTTCGTCTCGGATTGAAAAAAGTGAAGTTAATAAAAAATACAAAGGAGACTCATGGCCAAGAGTAAAGAAATTCGAGTTATAATTATTTTGGAATGTACCAGTTGTGTACGAAAGGATGTCAATAAGGAATCACCGGGTATTTCTAGATATATTACTCAAAAAAATCGACACAATACGTCTGGTCGATTAGAATTGAGAAAATTTTGTCCCTATTGTCACAAGCATACAATTCATGCGGAAATAAAGAAATAGATTGAATGTTTAATCTTGCAAATGAGCTAAGATATTTAAGTTAACATACTTAAGTTAACATATTTAACTTAACATGGATATATATACATATATCATAGTACCTTAGTTTGGTCGGATCTGAAATGAATAAAGAAACCTAATTTTAGAAATAAGGAATAAACCATGGATAAATCCAAACACTCCTTTCGTAAATACAAAAGATCTTTTCGTAGGCGTTTGCACCCGATTCGATCCGGGGATCGAATCGATTATAGAAATATGAGTTTAATTAGTCAATTTATTAGTGAACAGGGAAAAATATTATCTAGGCGGGTAAATAGATTGACCTTGAAACAACAACGATTAATTACTATTTCTATAAAACAAGCTCGTATTTTATCTTTGTTACCTTTTCTTAATTTTAATAACGAAAAACAATTTGAGAGAGCCGAGTCGTTACCCGGAACTACCAGTCCTAGAACCAGAAATAAATAGACATACTTCAAAATGGAATAAAAACTTAAATCGGAACTCAAGCTCGGATTAATGCTTTGTTCGAAAAGACCTAGAATCTAGTAGAATTTAGTGTGGATTCTTGTATTATAAGAAATACGGAGTGGGAAATCTTTTTTTATTGAAACATGTTCCTTCACTCCTATTTCTTATCTTTAATTTTTTCTTTTTCTATACTCCCGGAGAATGAACCCCGGGGAAATCTGTTTCGATCATTCCTGTACGACAAAATCTCTATTTGATGATCTTATTGGAAATCATGTAAAGACAATTCTTATTTGATATAGCTATTTGCGCAAGTATTTTACGATTAAGAAGCAATTTTTTCTTGTACAGATTCTGTATTAATACAGAATAACTATGCAATAGGTTGCTATCGCGAGTTACTGCATTTATTCGAGTAATCCATAAACGACGAAAATCCCTTTTTTGCCTGCCCCTATCTCGATCAGAGGAAACTAAGGCTCTCATTTTTTGTTGAGTAGCCATTCGAGTGAGTCTCGAATGAGCCCCCCTAAAAGTTGATGCAAATAAACGAATTTTTGTTCGGCGTTTTCGAGCTATATATCCCCGTCTCACTCTAGTCATTGAATCAAATTAAATCTTAATGAATAACTAATTGATTTCTATTCTTTCAGTCATTCTTTTCCCCTCCCACGGTTAATTAAAAACAAAACGGATTCTTCCGATATATAAAATCTAAATTCCAATGGCTTTTGCTACTATAACCTTCCTGACCACGATTTTTTATTCTTTGGGAGCGTTTTTACCCAAAAATCAGAAATTCTAACGATACTCAATTTAGATAAAAATTGTGGGTTCCATCGTTTCTATGGTTATTTTTTAAACGGTGAGGTCCTCTCTATACACCGGAGCCCCGCCCTTTCATTTCATTTAATCAAATGTTATTGTTAACTTGTATAGTTCACACTCTTCGGCTCTACCCCTCAATTTATAGAGTAATAACTCTTTTCACAATAAGAGTTATTTATACAGTAACGGCATTTAATAAAGAAAGTTGGCTAGATAGCTGACCCTCTTAATCCGTTCTTTCAACACTTTGAACAATAGGAGCATAAATTTTTTCTTCTTCTATTATTTACTTTTTATTTCTTCCGCTTAATTTATAACTATTTGTTTTGTTAACAACGGGAAATTGTTTTTCATCTCAAACCTAGATGATTGGATTTCCACCAATAGAAACCATAAATTCCATACACAACCCATATAAGTATAGAATGGAGCTTCTTTATTTATCCTTTTCGTTGCGACTAATCATTGATACTGAAAAGGTTGTTTGTCTCATTTGTATTTATGAGAACTAACTTATGATCTGAACGAGTCGCACATACACCCTAGTACATGTTCCTCGACGCTGAGGACATCCTCTAAGAGCGGGAGATTTTGTGACATTTCTGATTGGCTGTCTTGTGTTTCTAATAAGTTGTTTAATTGTTGGCATGTAGTATATATATTTTCGAATAGGTTGGTTTAGATCGATCTTAACCTGATGATTGATTAATAATTAGGAAATTTTTCTATTCAATATCCAATTACAGAAAATGCGAATTATACCTTGAAATAGATTTAATTTACACGAAATCCCCGCCGATACTTTCATTTTCGACCGCTACAAGATCCACAATTCCATGAGTTTGGGCTTCTGTTGCTGACATAAAAACATCTCTTTCCATGTCTTCGGATACAACCCATAATGGATTGCCCGTTCTTTGTACATAAATCCTCGTGAGGGTTTCGCGAAGTTTCAGTAGTTCTTCTGCTTCCAGGATAAACTCCCCCGCTTGTGCCTCATAAAAAGAACTAGCGGGCTGGTGAATCATAACCCTGATTATATATAACATCATGAACGACTCTTCTATCTCGTATGATTGGGTTAAAATAAGTAAAAAATATAAAAAGAAGAAAAACAATAGAATTACCGCACTAACCGTACGAGCATCCTTTTTTTGCATACGGCTCCGCAATGGAATTTACTTTTCTTTTATCTTATATTCTAGCGAAAAAGAAATAGAATCCATTTGATTCAGACCGTTTGAATGATCCATTTACCATCCTTCTTTTCGTAGGAATAAAAAAAAATAAAGTACTATGATGGTTCTGTTGCTTTACTTTTTTATATTTATCTCGTCTATGATTTAGCAATCCCAAAGTTCCTTTCTCGTAGAAAAAACATTTTTTTTCATTTTCGTACTTATACTTAATTATTTAATACATATATAATATATTTATATTAAGAAAGAAAAGAGACTTCTGGTGTGGAAGAAAAAGGTTTGTGACGCTAAAATGTGCTCCCGATACAAAAAAATCGGAAATAACCTTTGTTTCATACTACTATTTCGATACAAAATCGCATCTTATGAAAAAATCATAATGGTTTGTTCATATCGAACTCAAAGTGCCATGCTATTATTACTTAATTCTTCATATTCAATATGACGAAGGCATAGTCTTTTTTTAATAAAAACTCATTGCATTGGCGCCAAGCGTGAGGAAATGCTAGACGTTTGGTAATTTCTCCTCCGACCAGAATAAAGGATCCCATTGAAGCGGCCAATCCCATGCATATTGTATGTACATCGGGCGGCACAAATTGCATAGTATCAAAAATCGATATTCCGGGTATTACCCATCCGCCCGGAGAATTTATAAATAAATAAAGATCTTTAGTTTGATCTTCTATAGTGAGATATACCATGAGACCAACAAGTTGATTTGAGATCTCGCTATCAACCTCTTGGCCTAGAAAAAGTAATCTTTCTCGATAAAGTCGGTTGGTTGGGAAAAGGGGTATTCCTTAGAAACCGTACATGCATCTTTCGATGCATACGGTTCAAAAATTGATTTGCGAAAAAAGAATCAATCCACCAATTCCAGTTCTTTTTTTTAATGAAGAGTTTTTTCTTCTATAATTAATTTTCAAAAGCACGAGGTTTCCCTTTACTTAAAAATAATATAATAATAAAAAAACAAAATTTACTGAATGTGTTGAACTAACCTTTCATTGATGTATTGCTTCATTGAGATTTAAATCACAATGTCCTTTTCTTGTTCCTGAAGGGGTCCTTTCAATTCTTTTAGGTTCATGTTCTACTCCGGGAAAGAAAAGATACGTCCGAATTCTATTTGCACATATAGGGCAAATGGTCTCAGTACCGCTTCTTTTTATTACGATTTTTATTTCAATCCGTTTAGTGCCCTTCTCCAACGATTCAATCTATTCATCATACTTGGTAGTTTGAGATTATTCTTAATACTTATTTATTATTATATTACCTATTATACACTATACTATATATATCTTTTCATATATATTATATATTTTTGTATTATATTTATAATACATAATATTATGTTATAGTTATATATCATTAGAATATATATTATATCAAATATATTATTATAGTTCTATATTTAATTATATATATATATATATATTCATATATATTTTATATATTTATTTATATTCAATTTATTTATCTATATCTATATTTATATATATGTTATTTTACTATTTCATTTATTATTTGAAATTATAAATTATATAATATATATATATTTACAATATTTATATATTCATAATATATATATTTGAATATTATTTATTTAATTTATAATTTATTTAAAAATTATTATTGTTTTATTTATAAAAATTTCTAATAATTGTAATATTTTAGTTATATATAATATAATAACTAAAATATTATAATAACTAAAACTAATTTAAACTAGTTTTTTGATTTTAATATTAAGATTATTAATAAATAAAAAAATAAAATGAATCAGATTAAATTAAAATAATCTAATTAATAATAAATTATACCTAATTATAATTAAAGTATTAGATATTCAATAATTTATAGATATAGAATTATCCTAATTCTAGTTAAATTGGAATATTTAAATTAAGTAAATTTATTTTAAGTTTAATAAATATTAAATAAGTAAATATAAGTAGTTTAAGTATTAGAACTTAAGTTTAAGTAAAAGAATAAGTATAAGATATTAAGAAATAAAATCTAATATAAAATTTTTATGATACAAGGGGCACACATATTATCAAATTTTGACCTATTTAGTTGGTTTTTTTTTATGAACGGAGCCTGGATACTTTAGTTTCGTTTTCTCAGTCCAAGCGAACCATAAATTTTTCTAATTGAGTTGAAAATATTGATCCCAATAAATAGAAATTGATCTAATTATATTCATTTCGCGCTTCAAATACTTGATGATTTATTCATTTCTTGGGCGAAACAGAAGATATCTCGATCGGGGGAGAGAGCGGGTAAATTCCATATGACCCCATACGTCTGACAAGTCGCACTATACGTCAACCCAAACTGCATCTTCTTCCCCCGGACTACGAAAAGGTACTTTTGGAACACCAATGGGCATTAAAAAAAAAATGACATATTCTACTTGACTTTAATATGGAAACGTAAACGCGGCAATGATTTATTTTCTTCATTTCTTTTCTGTTTATTCTATATTACAGACTTTTATACACGGATTGGAAGGACAGTAAGGAATAACGAATAAATAAAAATTTGAACTTATGAAATAATAAATAAAAAAGTATCTATCCATTCGTTTCCCGAAAGTGGGACTAATCCTCACATTGCGTATTGGTACTTATCGGATATAGAATAGATCCGTTTCTCTTTGTTCTTACGAACAGAATTGTCTCCTTATTTTTAATGGAGCAGAATTTAATATTAACCCTTTCTCATACGGAATCCACGGAAAAGGTTAAGGTACATAATGTTAGGTACATAATATAGTTATAGTCTTTTTCAATGCGATAAAATAAAATGACATAGTGTCTATTTTTTTTTTTAAGGGAAGGGGTATTTGTATGGGTTTGCCTTGGTATCGTGTTCATACTGTCGTATTGAATGACCCTGGTCGATTACTTTCTGTACATATAATGCATACAGCTCTAGTTTCTGGTTGGGCGGGTTCAATGGCTCTATACGAATTGGCAGTTTTTGACCCCTCTGACCCTGCTCTTGATCCAATGTGGAGACAGGGTATGTTCGTTATACCTTTCATGACTCGTTTAGGAATAACCAACTCGTGGGGTGGTTGGAGTATTTCGGGAGGAACTATAACGAATCCGGGTATTTGGAGTTATGAAGGCGTGGCAGGGGCTCATATTTTGTTTTCCGGCTTGTGCTTTCTAGCAGCTATCTGGCATTGGGTGTATTGGGACCTAGAAATATTCTCTGATGAACGTACGGGCAAACCTTCTTTAGATTTGCCCAAGATCTTTGGAATTCATTTATTTCTCTCGGGGGTGGCTTGCTTTGGCTTTGGCGCATTTCATGTAACAGGTTTGTATGGTCCTGGAATATGGGTGTCTGATCCTTATGGACTAACAGGAAAAGTACAACCCGTAAATCCAGCATGGGGCGCGGAAGGTTTTGATCCCTTTGTGCCCGGAGGAATAGCTTCTCATCATATAGCAGCGGGTACTTTGGGCATATTAGCAGGCTTATTCCATCTTAGTGTCCGTCCACCCCAGCGTCTATACAAAGGATTACGTATGGGCAATATTGAAACTGTACTTTCCAGTAGTATTGCTGCTGTTTTTTTTGCAGCTTTCGTTGTTGCCGGAACTATGTGGTATGGTTCGGCAACTACCCCAATCGAATTATTTGGCCCTACTCGTTATCAGTGGGATCAGGGATATTTTCAGCAAGAAATATATCGAAGAGTTAGTGCTGGACTAGCCGAAAATCTGAGTTTATCGGAAGCTTGGTCTAAAATTCCTGAAAAATTAGCTTTTTATGATTACATTGGTAATAATCCAGCAAAAGGGGGATTATTCAGAGCAGGCTCCATGGACAGCGGGGATGGAATAGCTGTTGGATGGTTAGGACACCCCGTCTTTAGAGATAAAGAGGGGCGCGAGCTTTTTGTACGTCGTATGCCTACCTTTTTTGAAACATTTCCGGTGGTTTTGGTAGACGGGGACGGAATTGTGAGGGCGGATGTTCCTTTTAGAAGGGCAGAATCGAAGTATAGTGTTGAACAAGTAGGCGTAACTGTTGAATTCTATGGTGGCGAACTCAATGGAGTCACTTATAGCGATCCTGCTACTGTTAAAAAATATGCTAGGCGCGCCCAATTGGGTGAAATTTTTGAATTAGATCGGGCTACTTTGAAATCTGATGGTGTTTTTCGCAGCAGCCCAAGAGGTTGGTTTACTTTTGGTCATGCTACCTTTGCTTTGCTATTTTTTTTCGGACACATTTGGCATGGTTCTAGAACTCTATTCCGAGATGTTTTTGCCGGCATCGATCCAGATTTGGATGCTCAAGTAGAATTCGGAGCATTCCAAAAACTTGGAGACCCAACTACAAGAAGACAGCCAGTCTGATACAACATTGCTCGGACATCTTCCGCCTCCCCTTTTCGATTTGACATAAGATCCCGAAGAAATCTTGACTTCAATCATCTTTTTCTTTGAGTCTTTCATTTACATACACGGTAAATGCCCTCACCCCAAATGAATAAGTATGAAAGCTATAATTCTAAATCACGGTTGAATTTATGGAAGCATTGGTTTATACATTCCTTTTAGTCTCGACTTTAGGAATAATTTTTTTCGCTATATTTTTTAGAGAACCGCCAAAGGTTCCAACTAAAAAATGAAATAGTTTTTCATTATCTCAATTGAAGTAATGAGTCTCCCTGTATGGGAGACTCATTACTTCAACTAGTCTCCATGTTCTTCGAATGGATCTCTTAGTTGTTGAGAGGGTTGCCCAAAAGCGGTATATAAAGCGTACCCAGTAAAGCTTACAAGTAAACCAGATATGAAGATGGCAACTAGGGTTGCAGTTTCCATTTGAAAAAAAAAAAAATTTCAAGATCACAACGGATCCACAATAAGATTGTTTATTTACAACTACAACGGAATGGTATACAAAGTCAACAGATCTCAACCAATAATGAAATAGAATTTATGGCTACACAAACCGTTGAGGGTAGTTCTAGATCTGTGCCAAGGCAAACTACTGTAGGGGATTTATTGAAACCGTTGAATTCGGAATATGGTAAAGTAGCTCCGGGCTGGGGGACTACACCGTTAATGGGAGTCGCAATGGCTCTTTTTACGATATTTTTATCTATTATTTTGGAAATTTATAATTCCTCAGTTTTATTGGATGGAATTTTAACGAGTTAGGTTTATAAGAACTTTCAGTTCTAGTTTTCAATCAAAAATTTACCTTACTGAAGGTTCGGATTTTTAGACTGTTTTGGTAGTTCGACCGTGGAATTTCTTCGTTTCGGTGTTTCCGGAATATGAGTGTGTGACCTGTTATAAAGGATCCTATTGATAATACAGAGAGTGGTTCTGTCATTTCTGCCAAGATGATTCAATTTTGTCAGATATTTATTTTAGTTAGTATCTGGAGCACGAAATAGAAATATATATAGAATAGATTAAGAAAAAAAAAATATATTGAAACAAATATGGAAACTATGATTCATACCTCTATTTAGACCCCGCAACCGGACGTAAAACAAAAAATTTCAAATAACGATTTCCTAAACCAAAGGGTTTTTCTTCCTTAAGACTTTTTTGACCGAAGGTCAGCTTAGCTCTTTCCTTAGGTTTTGTTGAGTTATTACATTCATTGAATAAATGATTATCAATCAAAATAAAGGGTTTTTACTCAGATAACCCTTGAGTTTAAGTTTAGCTTTGAGGTTTTGCTTTATTAAAGCATCGCGGTTCCAGTATGAATCTGAGGTTTCAATTGAATGAATCATAGGGTCTTAACAAGCGAATTCCTATCCAAATTTCTATCAATAAGAAAACAAGAGTAAATCCGCATTAAAAAAAATAGGGAAAAGAAGACTCAAGAGGCCTTTACCAATAAAAAAAAATGGATGAGCCAACTTGATAGTTTTTGGCATTATCATACAAAGAAGCTATTTCAGATTTTTGTTAATCCCTATTGTCGGGGCAAATTGAATCAAGCAGCTAAAAGTTTTGAACTATTTATTTTATTCAATTAAATATTCGTTGAAATCTGAAATCAATATTTGTGTGTTTTCGCTTGAGCTGTACGAGATGAAATTCTCATATATGGTTCTCCGAGGGGGAATCCCTTTTTCTTGGGTTACCTATCTCAATAAAGTATATGATTGGTTTGAGGAACGTCTCGAGATTCAGGCGATTGCAGATGATATAACTAGTAAATATGTTCCTCCTCATGTCAACATATTTTATTGTTTAGGAGGAATCACACTGACTTGTTTTTTAGTACAAGTAGCTACAGGTTTTGCTATGACTTTTTACTATCGCCCAACTGTTACAGAGGCTTTTTCTTCTGTTCAATACATAATGACTGAGGCAAACTTTGGTTGGTTAATCCGATCAGTTCATCGCTGGTCAGCAAGTATGATGGTTTTAATGATGATCTTGCATGTATTTCGCGTGTACCTTACGGGTGGGTTTAAAAAGCCTCGTGAATTAACTTGGGTTACAGGTGTAGTTTTAGCTGTATTGACTGCATCTTTTGGTGTAACTGGTTATTCTTTACCTCGGGACCAAATTGGTTATTGGGCAGTCAAAATTGTAACAGGCGTACCTGAAGCTATTCCTGTAATTGGATCCTCTGTGGTAGAGTTATTGCGTGGAAGTGCTAGTGTGGGCCAATCCACTTTGACTCGTTTTTATAGTTTACATACTTTTGTATTGCCTCTTCTTACTGCCGTATTTATGTTAATGCACTTTCCAATGATACGTAAGCAGGGTATTTCGGGTCCCTTATAGAGAGGGCAGGTCGTAGATATTTGAAATTTTTCATATATCATATCGGAGAGGAACCGTAAACAATAAATAATATTTCACTGCTAGAAATATGGATTATTGAAAAAATAAGACATGTTGTTTGGATACTTTTCTTCAACTCCGAAGTATTAAGTATTGTATTCTTTATTTGATACAAACAGTTGAAGTTAATTTTACGAGGAAGGGGTGGATTATGGGAGTGTGCGACTTGAACTATTGATTTAGCCGTGCAGATATATTTATCTGCTACCTTGTATGTAGTTGTAATTCATAATCAAATGTGTCTCCGCATCCAACCACCGTGCTAGCCCCCGCGTAGCAGAGGATAGGCTGGTTCGCTTGAGGGGATTCCTTTCTATGATCATACCTGAATTGTGTTATACATGAATTGTGTTATACATGAATAGGCTCCGTAAAATCCGCTAGACTAGAATAAAATAAGTGATGTGGCAGGATCCAACGTTCTGTTCTACTTCTTTTTTTATAGTGTAGAAATGCATTCATTGCCTTTGCATGGATCACGATTTAAGATACTATCGGAGTGAAACAAGGGGTCTAAGGAACAGCAGAGGTTAAACTTTATTAGTAACAAGTAAATATTTTGTGTTTAAGAAATTGTGTGGATAAAGACCAATCAAAAGACATGAGACAATCCAAAAAGCACTTGATCATGATCAAATTTATAAGCCTACTTGGATATTGAGCATTTACTAAGAACGGAATTCTTTATTTGTAATTCCGGAAATGTAATTTAATAAATCTTTTCCTACATAAAGTCATGGGGATATGTATCAAATGTAGATTTGATATGGATCCATTTTTGTTTTGACATTTCTTTGATTCTTGCTCGAGCCGGATGATGAAAAATTATCATGTCCGGTTCTTCTGGGGGATGGATCTAACGTAATTCACCTATCCCAATAACAAAGAAACCTGACTTGAATGATCCTGTATTAAGAGCTAAATTGGCTAAAGGGATGGGACATAATTATTATGGGGAACCCGCATGGCCCAACGATCTTTTATATATATTTCCAGTAGTAATTTTAGGCACTATTGCATGTACTGTAGGCTTAGCAGTTCTAGAACCATCAATGATTGGTGAACCAGCGGACCCATTTGCAACTCCTTTGGAAATCTTACCTGAATGGTACTTCTTTCCTGTATTTCAAATACTTCGAACAGTACCAAATAAATTATTGGGTGTTCTTTTAATGGTTTCTGTACCAACAGGATTATTGACAGTACCTTTTTTAGAGAATGTCAATAAATTCCAAAATCCATTTCGTCGTCCTGTAGCTACAACAGTATTTTTGATCGGTACCGCGGTAGCTCTTTGGTTAGGTATTGGAGCAACATTACCCATTGATAAATCCCTAACTTTAGGTCTTTTTTAAATTAATTGAACTGTGAAATTTTGCGTGTAGGCATCTAGGGAATAGCGACTTTGAAGTCGTTATTCCCTAGATACATTAATTTTTTTATTACTACTCCACAAAATATGGAATGGATCGTGCTAAAGATTAAAAACAAATTTTCTTCTTTTTCGAATTTTTTCTTTCTACTTTCTATTTCTGTTAGAAAAAGATGATGAAATAATTACAATGTATTTTAAATGAAAACTTATTCTTAGGTAAATCAATTTCAAAAAAAGATTTCGTAGAGTATCCACCTTTGGATCCCCTATGCGAAAATATTCAATTCTCATAAGATCCTTTTGATTCTTACTTAAAAAATCTGATAATGTATGTATATTAGACCTTTTGAGACAGTTATAGGCTCTGGAAGACAATTCTGATTGGTCAATTAAAATCCATTTCATTGGAATTCCCTTTTTATTTGTTAATCTATCTTGAAAGATAAAGGGGATAGAATAAATCTATTTTTTTGTTCTTCGAAATTAATGTCCTCTTCCTCCGCGTGTAGAAAAGGAATAAATAAATCAATCAAATTACGAGAAGCTTCATAAAGTGCTTCTTTAGGAGTTAAACTCCCATTCGTCCATATTTCTAGAAATAGTATCTCTTGTTTTTCATTACCATTCCCATAACAATGAATACTATGATTCGCATTTCGAACAGGCATGGAGCCGGCATCTATAGAATAACTTCCATCTTGAGAGTTATTTGTGGATTTCATACGATATCCGCGATCTCTCTTGATTTGTAATTCAATACACAAATCAATTGGTTCTGTCAAATTAGCTATATGTTGTGTTCTGTCAACTACTTCCACGGAGGGTGGTGAGATGATATCTTGAGCAGTTACGTATCTAGGACCTCTCGCACAAATGGATGCGTCTCTAACTCCATATATATTACTTCTCAATACAATATCTTTCAAATTTAGTAAAATTTCATGTACTGATTCCTCAATACCTATTATAGTAGAATATTCATGTGGTACCTTCTCAAATTTTGCACGTGTTATACATGTTCCTTCCATTTCTCCAAGCAAAGCCTTCCTCAAGGCAATACCTATAGTATCGGCTTGGCCTTTCATAAGTGGGGACAGAACGAAACGACCATAATAAAGACGCGTACTGTCTACTCTTGATTCAACACACTTCCACTGCAGTGTTCGAGTGGATTTGGCTACTTCCTCTCGAACCATACTATGCTTTCTTTTATCACATCAATGAATCATTTATTTCTCTTGGAATGTATTATTTTTTTTTTCTACACGCGTCTTTTTTTAGGAGGTCGACATCCATTATGTGGCATAGGTGTTACATCACGTACGAAACTTAATAGTATGCCACTTCTGCGAATGGCTCGTAATGCTGCATCTCTTCCGAGACCGGGGCCTTTTATCATAACTTCTGCTCGTTGCATACCCTGATCAATTACCGTATGAATAGCATTGAGTGCTGCTGCTTGAGCAGCATAAGGTGTTCCTCTTCTTGTGCCTTTGAATCCAGAAGTACCAGCGGAGGCCCAAGAAATCACATGACCTCGTACATCGGTAACAGTTACAATAGTGTTGTTGAAACTTGCTTGAACATGAATAATTCCTTTTGGTATTCTACGTCTATTCTTGCGTGAACCAATACGACTACTCCTGCGTGAACCAATTCTTGGTATAGCTTTTGTCATATTTTATTATCTCATAAATATCAGTCAGAAATATAGGAAAAGATACGGAAATATCCATTTTGTGGTGAAAGAAATCCTTTTTTTGTCCTCCCTTTAGTTTAGAAAGTTCTCTTTTTTGAAAGATTATCCTTGTCTTTGTTTATGTCTCGGATTGGAACAAATTACTAAAATTCGTCCGCGCCTACGGATCAGTCGACATTTTTCACAAATTTTACGAACGGAAGCCCTTATTTTCATATTTCTTATTCCTTACTTGAATTCTGAATCTATTTTTTGGAAGAAAATAAGTCTCTTGAATTTTTTTTTACTTTAAATTGAATTCTACCGAAAAAGAATTTGCTAAAAACCCCTAATCGTTTGAATCTTTGTTGCGAAGTCTATAAATTATACGTCCCCTAGTTGAATCATAACGACTTACTTCAATTTTGACTCTATCCCCCGGTAGTATACGGATAAAACTGCGTCGAATTCTTCCCGAAACATAACCTAGAATTACATCTTCATTATCTAAGCGGACCCGGAACATCCCGTTTGGAAGTGATTCAGTAATTAAACCTTCATGAATCATTTTTTGTTCTTTCATTCCAGGTAACCTCCTTCTCCTTGAAGTATCAACTGAAGTAGCAACTGATAGAGGAAGAGTTGTATAACTCACTTTTCCTCTCTATTTCATAAATGGGAAGTTGTAGAGAAAATGAGGATACTAAAGTCCGAAGATTACCATATATATAACAAAATTTCTCCTCCAATTTTTTCTAGTCGAGCTTCTCGATCTGTCATAATACCCCGAGAGGTAGAAAGAATTACAATTCCCATACCACCCAAAATTTTAGGAATTCGTTGATAATTGGAATAAATTCGTAAACCGGGTCGGCTGATACGTTTTAAAACGATTTTATATATGCCCTTCCTAGCCTTTCTGTGTCGCAGGGTTAAACTTAAGAAATATTTGTTATTTTCTTGATGTTTGCGAACGTTTTCAATAAAACCTTCCCGTAGAAGTATTTTAACGATGTTTTCAGTGATATTCGTAGATGCGATTCGAACGGTTCCCTTTTTATTCATGTCAGCATTTCTTATAGAAGTTATTATATTAGCAATTGTGTCGTTACTCATAATGAACTTTAATTATTAGTTCCTCCTCATTTTAATATAATCAACATGTTTCTTTTTTTTTTTATTATTTAAAATATATGCGCGAGATATGATCCAAAAAATCTACTGAATTGCAATTTAATCTATTTTTCTGGGATTGTTTATTGGTATATCCTAGTCTCATCTAAGCTAAGAATATTTAGAATATTTATAATACTTCGGGAGCCAATGAAACTATTTTTGTAAAATTTAATTGTCTCAACTCCCGAGCAATCGGACCAAAAACTCGAGTTCCTTTTGGATTTCCCTCTTGATCAATGACAACGGCAGCATTGTCATCATATCGTATTATCATACCGTTGTCACGTTTGAGTTCTTTACAAGTACGTACAATTACAGCTCGAACGACCTCTGATCTTTCTAAAGGCATATTAGGCACTGCTTCTTTGATTACAGCAACAATAAGTTCTCCAATATGACCATATCTGTGATTACCAGCGCCTATGATTCGAATACACATCAATTTTCGAGCTCCACTGTTATCTGCTACATTTAAAAGAGTCTGGGGTTGAATCATATCATTTTTTTTTATCCGTTATTTCAATGGAAAGGGTGAAGAAATATTATCTGTCCAGAAAAAAAAAATAAAAAATTTGTGGTTGTTTTTTCATATGAAAACTTAATGTACACTTTAGTTGTATATCTCTATTCTGAAATAACAAATTGAGTTCGTATAGGCATTTTGGACGCAGCTATTAAAATGGCAGCTCTGGCTGCCGTTTCTGATATTCCGCCAATTTCATAAAGTATTCGACCCGGTTTAACAATAGATACCCAATATTCAGGGGATCCCTTACCCGAACCCATACGTGTTTCCGCGGGTCTTACTGTAACAGGCTTGTCAGGAAATATACGTACCCATATTTTTCCACCACGACGCGCATATCGTGTCATTGCTCTTCGCCCCGCTTCGATTTGTCTAGCGGTAATCCAGGCGGGTTCAAGTGCTTGAAGGGCGTATCTACCGAAACAAATGTGGTTACCTCGACAAGATTTCCCCCTCATTCTTCCTCTATGTTGTTTACGAAATCTGGTTCTTTTGGGGTTATAGTTGATGGTCTTTTTTAATTCCACCTCTACTACAGAACCGGACATGAGAATTTCTTCTCATCCGGCTCCTCGCGAATGAAAGAATTGAAAAAAAAAAAAAAAAAAATACACTCCAGTATTTCTAAGATACGCTTCTGTATTTTTAGATAATGTAATGGTATTTCTTTTTTATTTCTTTCTATTTAATTTGTTTGTTATATACGGAAGATTTATATACAAGACATTTGGCTAGTTTAATAAGGATTTTAACTTTTATCAAATATCAAACACGCATGTAATATAATTCCGCGCTAAATACAAAAATTTCGCGGGCGAATATTGACTCTTTTCTGTTTCATTCGTAGGTCAATCGATGTTCTATCAGAAAAAATCCCTTTCTTGGCTCGTTCCGCCATCCCACCCGATGAATTTTTTGGATTCTTTATTCTGTAGAATCTTATGTAGTCACAGGTTCTGTCGTTCCCATAGCTTCTCCATTAATGATTAGGCCCCAACTCTGACTCTGCAACGGAGCTCCAAAAAAATCTGTTTCCAAGTTTTGTTTCCGAGTCAATATTCTCAGCTTTTAGTAACCCGGAGCTCTTTTTTTTTTTTCTTATTCTAACTTTTTATAACTTTTGGCTTTTATTTTTTCTTTATTATACTTTAATTTAAATTTATTTATATCATCATTTATTTATTTTTTATTTTTATTATATATATATTATTGTTTCATATTTTGATAGTTATAGTTGGTATTGATGCTTTATTACATTGCCCTTTTTATATTTTTTGAGTTGATTGATAGACCATACATATTGGAATACTATATCATTAACATTTTTATTCTTTCTTTCTATCATCTTTTCATTTATCCACACCCCTGTTTTCTTTCTAACCCACAATCCAATTTCTTTTTATAGAGAAGACAGTTGCTGCAACTATATGATAAATCTAGTCATATAGTGACTGTTTTCCGGGATTTTGATAGTTCGAAGCAATAAGTTGGTTATTTTATAACTTTAATATAGTTTCTAAGTTTATAGGAGGGGTCGTTCTTTTTTTTATCCCAACTTTTAACTTTAAAGACAAAATTAACGAATCACACACTAAGCATAACAATTTTAACAAATAAAATAGTCAATCGAATTTTTATTCAACCTTATAAAATTGGAATTGCTCATTTTTTTATGGAAAAAGACAGTTTGTTTTTTTTTGTTCTATTGTTAGACTGGGCAAAAAACTAAAGGTTTATTCTTCCCCGTCCATAAATATCCAAATTTTTATGCCTAATACTCCATAGATAGTTCGAATTGGATAGGAACAATAATCAATTTTAGCGCGAATTGTTTGTAAAGGAACCCTACCTTCTCTAATCCATTCAACACGTGCAATTTCTTTTCCGTCAATACGTCCTGCTATTTGTACTTTAATTCCCTTTGTATTTGTTTGTTCAGTTAATTCAATGGCTTTTTTCATCGCCTTTCGAAACGAAACTCGATTTTTTAATTGTAAAGCAATATATTCTGCAAGAATATTTGGTTGTCCATAAGGTTTTTCAACTCTTGTGATAGCAATGCTGAGTCTGCGATTCATAGAGGAAAACTCTTTTTGTACATTCATCTGTAATTCTTCGAGCCCTCGCGTTTGGCTTTCCAATAATAAATTTGGGAATCCAATATAGATTATGACCTGGATTAAATCGATTTTTTTTTTTATTTCTATGCGTGCGATTCCTTCAAAACCTGAGGATATTTTCCTATTTTTTTGTACATAGTTCTTGATACAATTCCTTATTTTTTCATCTTCTTCTAGACCCGTGGAGTAATTTTTTGGTTGTGCGAACCAAAAGGAATGATGGTGTTGGGTTGTACCAAGTCGGAAACCGAGTGGATTTATTTTTTGTCCCATATTTTTCTATTATATTGATTATCTTTTCATATTTCATATTTAGATTCGATTCATTTTAGATTTCTCTTTTAATACAATTGTTATATGACAAGCGGGTCTTTTTATTGTATAACTACGCCCTCGAGCTCGAGGTCTTAATTTTTTACCCATAGTACTCCTATTAACTTTGGCTTCACTAATGAATGAATCGGCTTCGTTCAAACCCATATTATGACTAGCATTTGCTGCTGCGGAATAAACCAATTTTAAAATGGTATAAGATGCTCGATAAGGCATAAGTTCCAGTATCATAAGTGTTTCCTCATACGAACGGCCGCGAATTTGATCAATTACTCTTTGTGCTTTGAAAACAGACATACTACATATATGTTGAGCTAATATCTTGATTTCTCTAACAGAACTCGAGTTCTTTATCATAAGGTTATCCCTCACCAATGAATGATAAGCCACTTATTGTATTTTTCTTTTTGTACTCGTTTTCATTTAATTTAAATAAAAATGAACTTAGCGACGAGATTTATTATCGTTTCTTGCATGTCTCGCGAAAGTAAGAGTAGGTGCGAATTCCCCCAATTTGTGACCCACCATACGATCTGTTATATAAATAGGTAAATGTTCTTTTCCATTATGAATAGCGATTGTATGGCCAATCATTGTGGGTATAATGGTAGATGCCCGAGACCAAGTTAAAATTATTTCTTTCTCCTCCCTCATGTTGAGTTTTTCAATTTTTCTCGATAAATGATTAGCTACAAAAGGGTTTTTTTTTAGTGAACGTGTCACAGTAGATTACTCCTTTTTTTAATTGGCATTCTATGTCCAATATCTCGATCTAAGTTAAGTATGGAGGTAAGAATAAATACAATAATGATGGATGGAAAAAGGATAAAATCCTTTAGCTAGATAGGGGGCGGATGTAGCCAAGTGGATCAAGGCAGTGGATTGTGAATCCACCATGCGCGGGTTCAATTCCCGTCGTTCGCCCATCACATTATTTCAAATTCCAAAAATCCGATTTTCAATATTCCTATTTGCGGCGACGAAGAATAAAACTATCACTATATTTTTTCCTTTTCCTACTTCTTCTTCCAAGCGCGGGATAACCCCAAGGGGTTGTGGGTTTTTTTCTACCAATTGGCGCTCTCCCTTCACCGCCCCCGTGGGGATGGTCTACAGGGTTCATAACTACTCCTCTTACTACAGGACGCTTGCCTAGCCAACACTTCGATCCGGCTCTGCCCAAACTTTTTTGGTTCACCCCAACATTACCCACTTGTCCGACTGTTGCTAAGCAGTTTTTGGATATCAAACGGACCTCCCCAGATGGTAATCTTAGTGTGGCCGATTTACCCTCTTTTGCAATCAGTTTCGCTACAGCACCTGCTGCTCTAGCTAATTGTCCACCCTTTCCAAGTGTGATTTCTATGTTATGTATGGCCGTACCTAAGGGCATATCGGTTGAAGTAGATTCTTCTTTTTTATCAAAAAAAACCCCTTCCCAAACTGTACAAGCTTCTTCCAAAGCATACGGCTTTCTAGATGTATATGATGATATCTAGACAGATGGATCCTATATGAATCGTATGATGAAGTACCACATGAGTGGATATATAGGAATCCAAATCCGCTGAATCACTCATGTTATGATCTTCTACATCCTAGGTCTCCTCGTTCCGTCATCTGGCTTATGTTCCTCATGTAGCATTCAGACCGAATGACTCTATGAAATTACGTCGATACTTCCACATATTACGGGTAACGTAGGAGACATCTCTCTCTTTCCCCGAGGGATCTTAATTATCACTGCTTAGCTTTCAATTCGCCTCTGACCATCAAATTAAACGTGAACTCCTCTCTTTGAAACAAAGAAGGGGCGCTTCCGGTTCTGTGCGTGTTTCAAACTATTTTGTCTTCTCCATATTACCATATCTCTAGAGTCAATAATTTTCTATGAGGAACTACTGAACTCAATCACTTGCTGCCGTTACTCAACAGTTTTCTGGTGAGGTCTATCCCGTAGAGGTACCCAAATGGGATCAGTGATCGATTTCTAGGTTTCGTCGTAAACCCAATTGGTTACTTCCAATTACGTAAATCAATAGTTCAAACCGCACTCAAAGGTAGGGCATTTCCCATTGATATAGGAACTTCTGTACCAGAAACAATGGTATCTCCAATTATAGCCCCTCTGGGATGTAAAATATATCTCTTCTCACCATCCCCATAGTGTATGAGACAAATGTATGCATTTCGATTAGGGTCGTATTCTATGGTTACGATTCTACCAGATATGTCTTTTTTATTCCGTCGAAAATCGATTTTACGGTATAGACGCTTATGACCTCCCCCCCTATGTCCTGCGGTAATGATTCCTCTGGAATTACGACCTTTACCACAATGATGCTGTCCATAGATCAAATTATTTCGTGGATTGGATTTCACTTGACTGTCTACGGCCCTATTGCGTGTGCTCGGGGTAGAAGTTTTGTATAAATGTATCGCCGTGTTATTAAGTATTTTGCTTTAAGTTCTTTTCTCTATAAGAGGTGGAATAGAATAACCCGGTTGAAGTGTAATGATCATACGTCTGTAATGCATTGTATGTCCCATAATGGGTCCCATTCTTCTACCCTTTCCCGGGAGTCGATGACTATTCATAGCTATTACCTTGACACCAAAGAAGAGTTCGACCCAATGCTTTATTTCTGTCCTAGTTGATCCTGATTCGACATTAGAAGTATATTGATTGTTCCCCAATAACCGAATACTTTTTTCTGTAAATACTGCATATTTGATTCCATCCATAAATCCATTTTCTTCCCTATGAGTTCCAGTATCGATAAGAATTCTAGTTCTTACTGTTCATATGTTATGAATATACCATACCAATTCGTTATGTATGGATGATGAGATTCCATTGATAGAGAGCCAATTCCAATAGACTTATTGAACGTTCCCATTGGCGTGCATCCAGCAGGAATTGAACCTACGAATTTGCCAATTATGAGTTGGGCGCTTTAACCATTCAGCCATGGATGCTTAACAGGGATCATCGTACATCGTGAATAACCAAATTCCAATTGAAATGAAATCTTTAGGAGGAATCAATGAAACGACATCAATTCAAATCCTGGACCGTCGAATTGAGAGAGATATTGAGAGAGATCAAGAATTATCACTATTTCTTAGATTCATGGATCAAATTCGATTCAGTGGGGTCTTTCACTCACATTTTTTTCCAACAAGAACGTTTTATGAAACTCTTTGACCCCCGAATTTGGAGTATCCTACTTTCACGTGATTCACAAGGTTCAACAAGTAATCGATATTTCACGATCAAGGGTGTAGTACTGCTTATCAAGGGTGTATTACTGCTTGTAGTAGCGGTCCTTATATCTCGTATTAACAATCGAAAGATGGTCGAAAGACAAAATCTCTATTTGATGGGGCTTCTTCCTATACCTATGAATTCCATTGGACCCAGAAATGAGACATTGGAAGAATCTTTTTGGTCTTCCAATATCAATAGGTTGATTGTTTCGCTCCTGTATCTTCCAAAAGGGAAAAAGATTTCTGAGAGTTGTTTCATGGATCCGCAAGAGAGTACTTGGGTTCTCCCAATAAATAAAAAGTGTATCATGCCTGAATCTAACCGGAGTTTGCGGTGGTGGACGAACCGGATCGGAAAAAGGAGCGATTCTAGTTGTAAGATATCTAATGAAACCGTAGCTGGAATTGAGATCTCATTCAAAGAGAAAGATAGCAAATATCTGGAGTTTCTTTTTTTATCCTATACAGATGATCCGATCCGCAAGGACCATGATTGGGAATTGTTTGATCGTCTTTCTCCGAGGAAGAAGCGAAACATAATCAACTTGAATTCGGGACAGTTATTCGAAATCTTAGGGAAAGACTTGATTTGTTATCTCATGTCTGCTTTTCGTGAAAAAAGACCAATGGAAGGGGAGGGCTTCTTCAAACAACAAGGAGCTGAGGCAACTATTCCATCAAATGATATTAAGCATGTTTCCCATCTCTTCTCGAGAAACAAGTGGGGTATTTCTTTGCAAAATTGTGCTCAATTTCATATGTGGCAATTCCGCCAAGATCTCTTCGCTAGTTGGGGGAAGAATCTGCACGAATCGGATTTTTTGAGGAACGTATCGAGAGAGAATTTGATTTGGTTAGACAATGTGTGGTTGGTAAACAAAGATCGGTTTTTTAGCAAGGTACGGAATGTATTGTCAAATATTCAATATGATTCCACAAGATCTATTTTCGTTCAAGTAAGGGATTCTAGCCAATGGAAAGGATCTTCTGATCAATCCATAGATCATTTCGATTCCATTAGAAGTGAGAATTCAGAATATCACACATTGATTGATCAAACAGAGATTCAGCAACTAAAAGAAAGATCGATTCTTTGGGATCCTTCCTTTCTTCAAACGGAAGAGATAGAATCAGATCGATTCCCGAAATGCCTTTTTGGATCTTCCTCAATGTCCCGGTTATTCACGGAACGTGAAAAGCAGATGATTATTCATCTGCTTCCGGAAGAAATCGAAGAATTTCTTGGTAATCCTACAAGATCAATTCGTTCTTTTTTCTCTGACAGATGGTCAGAACTTCATCTGGGTTCGAATCCAATTGAGAGGTCTACTAGAGATCAGAAATTTTTGAAGAAAAAACAAGATGTTTCTTTTGTCCCTTCCAGGCGATCGGAAAATAAAGAAATGGTTGA